ATTCCGTATTCAAGTCAATGATGCATTACATTAATTATATTCATAAAATTTTTTATAAAATAATAAAAATCTCAAAATATTTAATTCTATTTTTTTCTTATTTCTTATTATTTTTTTCTTATTTCTTATTAATTTAATAAAAAAATAAAGTAAAAGCGGGTAGCGGGAATCGAACCCGCATCGTTAGCTTGGAAGGCTAGGGGTTATAGTCGACGTTGATTCATCATTTTTAACGTCTCTAATTCAAAACTGAACGTGAAACTTTGGTTTCATTCGGCTCCTTTATGGAAGATGTATAAATTCCTATATTAAGACATGAACGAAAAAAAAAATTCCACCCATAACATCTATGTCAGCTTTTCTGTCTGAATGTATTCAGAACAACCCGCTTTCTAGACGATCCCTATAGAAAAGAGGGGGATTATATTATAACAACCTTTCTAGTTACTTCGTTCTCTATTTCTATGTGAGAGAATCCTTAGGAAAAGCATTTTGTTTCTACCGAGCTAAAAAAATTTGTCGATGTCTCTAGTAAACCAAAGTCATTGTTTAATAGCCATTTTGCTTCAATTTCCGTAATACAAATTCCAAATTAAAGATTTAGTTACGATTAGAAAGCCACTTTCTATCTTTATCCATGGATCCTTTACTCATACTTATTCAATTAGAAGTATTGATCTAATAAAAAAAAAAATTATGTTTCGTAATCTCATAATCCAATTTTTCAATTTTTAATTGATTCTTGGATACAAATCACGAGAATGTATATTCTTCCTCGAATTTTTCATTGAGAGGTAAAGGATTAAATCCTTTTAAGAAATAAAGTTTTTGGTCGGAATGAAATATTAATCAAACCGAAAGACCCCTTAACTATATAAAGGATTATAGAACGAATCACACTTTTACCACTAAACTATACCCGCTACAATCCGATTATTGTATATAAATGAACCTTTTGTCGAACAAGAAAATGGGTCGTAATAAAAAGTTAAAAGAGTAAAAAGAAAGGATAGGATCATAAAATAATCATGAAAATTAGAGCGTTTACGTGTTGTATCAGAGAACCCAATGAGATTCGGAAAAGAGAATTCATTAAATTTCAATAACTAAAACTAAATAACAAGTGTTTTTTTGCCGGAGGTTTTTGACCTAGACGTCTCGACAAAACTACTTAAGCCATAACATACATGAAAATGTATTGTGCAAGAATCCACAGCTCCCTTTTTGTTATTTATTTACTTTACTAAAATAAAAGGAATAAAGAAAATAAAGAATAAATATAAAAAATTAAGAATTAAGATAAGAAACGACACTTTGATTCGATATCATTTGATTCTATATCATAGAAATCAAAAGAGTTTTTATGTTTCCAATCGTAATAACAAGCAAGTATTTTAGTTTTCAAATAAAAAAAAATTATTTATGATTCGTTGGAACAATAAATGGCGGGCCCGGCCTGGTCAGTACTTAGCCGGGCCGTGGAACTAAAAAGCACTCTCGGATGAAAAAAAATATTATGAAGGGCTCTTTCAATCCTTATTTTTTATAATGTAACATAGTATTATCCTTTTTCAATTGGGAGGAGAGATGGCTGAGTGGACTAAAGCGTCGGATTGCTAATCCGTTGTACGAGTTTTTCGTACCGAGGGTTCGAATCCCTCTCTTTCCGTTTTTGTTGATGACTTGGTATTTTCTTTCGAATTTTTCGCGAGCTCTTTTTATTTTTAATAGTTAAAAATGTGTAATAGATAAAATCCTACTAAGAACATTTTAAAATCAATCAAGGAAAACAAAAACCTTATCTTTTATTCTTCACGTCCAGGATTACGTCCTGGATCATTAGACAGGAATCCGAAAATAAAGAGAGAAACAAAGAATATCACTACCGTGTAAACAAATAGTTTGAGAGTAAGCATTACATAATCTCCAAGATTTTTTTTAGTAAAAAAGAGAATAGATTCTCCGTTTTTATACCGCATACCCTACTATTTTGATTTTTTATTTTGACACCAAGAAATAAAGTGGGGTGATCCAGATTTTTCGCGGTTGTACAAGAATTTCAATATTTGAATTGAGGGTGTAAGACTTATCTGATCTTATCAATTCTTTTCTTTGAATTTTTTTTTTTTCAATAAATCATGAATTTGTCTAGACATTATTAAATTAAAGATATCATCGAAAACTTACAGCAGCTTGCCAAACAAAGGCTAAGAGAAAAAAAAACAGGGGTATTACTGGCATAAAATCTACGATTGGATTTAAAAAAGCGTAGGCCTCGGGCAATTTGGCGACGAAAAAACTACTTGAATAAAGAGCAGAATTAAGACAGATACAGATCAAACTAAATATATTAAGCATAACAAACATTTTGTTCTTGAGGATAATTGTATTTTATTTATTTTGATTGAGTTATTAATAAATTGAGTTTTTTATTATTTTATTATTATAAATATGTTATTATTCATAGAAAAGAAAAATGAATAAAAAGAAAATAAGATAGACCAAAAAACTTTCTTTGATTTGAACTCACCCAATCAAAAATCCTTCAATTCTCAAATCAAAAGAGAATAGAATAAACCATACTTTCATACAATATCTTAATTGAATTATATGTAATGATCAATAAATTCTGTTTAATTCTACGTCTACATGTATAAAAATTCTAGTAATCTATTTTATAGATAATAGATATTTAGACTTGAGTTGACGAACAACCAGTACCAATATTAGTGTTTATTAGTGTCGACTAGAAATGGGGCGTGGCCAAGTGGTAAGGCAACGGGTTTTGGTCCCGCTATTCGGAGGTTCGAATCCTTCCGTCCCAGAACATACCTGACCCACGATCATTTTATTAATCTATAATAAAAAATAAAATATATATCTATTAAAATATATATCTATATCATAATCTATATCATAATAAAATATATCAAAATAAAGATTATCTTTTCGACCAGTCTTCCGTTTAAGAGTATAATATTGTTATAGAATGTGATTCTTATTTCTTTTTTTTTTTTTTTATTATTAATCATATCTTTTTCACAAATTTAATCGAGTTCAAATAACACGCATATGAAACGAAATTTTGATTTGTTAAATATTACTGATTTTACAATATGAAATACGAAAAAATAACAACCTAAATCTTCAATCTTTCCTTACATCAGTCTTTTTTTTTTTATTAATCATTGATGGTTTAATCCAATATGGATTTATCTTTCTCTTAATGATGATAAAAAGCGAATGGTACTTACTGTAAAACCTTATGCAAATAATGATATAGGGTAGGAAACTATTCAATCAATTAAATCTTTTTAATGATTTCTTATGAGTTCTTGGTACTCTAAGAAGTGTGAAATTGTTGAATTTATCCTATCACGTTACTTGAAGATAGAGATTCAAAATAACTTGTTTATTCGTGTTTATTTATTCATGTTATGTTAGTTATAATTAAAAAAAAAATTATAAACAATGGGGTTAAATTAATTGAATTCTTGTTGAGACTTCGTCATACATTATCCATTCTTCATATAGAAGAAAAAAGTATAGATTATTATGTACCGACCGAACCGATGATTATTCACGATTCCATAATTGAATCAATTACATACTGGTTCCAAACTGAAGGAATGTTATGGTAAAACTTCGTTTAAAACGATGTGGCAGAAAGCAACGTGCGACTTGAAGGACATGATCAGCTGTGGATTCTTACATCCACCACTTTTTTATATTATATAGGAACGAAAGTGCTCTTGGCTCGACATCATTTGTTCTGTTCCACTGGAACCCTCATTTTTGAGAGTGTTGCCATGTAAATAGTACACGATGGAGCTCGAGTAGAACGTATTGATTAATTTCTCAAGGGCAAGAATCTAAGGTTAGTATCGATCAATAAATTGGAACAACTTCGTAAGTATATTTTAGATATATAAATCTAAAGGATCCAATTCGATAAAATTTAAAAGTTAATTTTGTTGGAATTGGTAAAACTCTTTTGATCAAATCAAAAGTAAAGTGTATTACGTAGGAATCAACCATTCATACGATTCTTTGATAGAAAGAAATCACAAAAAATGGTATGTTGCTGCCGTTTTGAAACGATTTAAAGATCACCGAAGTAATGTCTAAACCCAATGATTCAAGGCAAAGATAAAGATCCTGGAACAAGGAAATACCGTTTTCAATTGTCTCAACAACCAGATCATATTTAAGAATCAAAATAGATTCTAAAGGAGACAGACAAAAAGGGTTAGAGACCACTCAATAAATTTAATACCTAAAAGGTTTCTTTTGAGTTATTTGAGAGTTATTCAACTTGAGTTATGAGGATACAAATAATTTTTTTTGGGGGGGGGGGGGAGACTAAGAAAAAGTATTTAAACTAAAATCAATAATATAATGAATTTGATGATTTTATGGATCTATTTGTTATTATGATTCTATACATAGACATAATTTAGAATTTTCTCGAGCCGTACGAGGAGAAAACTTCTTATACGTTTCTAGGGGGGGGGGGAGTATTGTTCATCTATCCCAATGAGCCATTTATCGAATCGTTGCAATTGATGTTCGATCCCGACGAGAGGGAAGAGATCTTCGTAAAGTGGGTTTTTATGACCCGATAAAGAATCAAATCTATTTAAATGTTCCTGCTATTCTATATTTCCTTGAAAAAGGTGCTCAACCTACAGGAACTGTTCATGATATTTCAAAAAGGGCGGGGGTTTTTACGGAACTTCGCCCTAATCAACAAATAAAATTCAATTAATGAAATAAAAAAAATGTGGATGATTTGTATATAGCCTTGTATAACCTTTTTGTTTCTTTGCTATTTCCTCTTTTGTTCTATTTATATCATACTAAATTTATTATTGTTACTATAAAATATAAAAGAGTGTCTTTTATAACGACAAAAATCTATTTATATTTTATTGATATAAATTTTATTGATATATATAAAATAGATAGAAAAAGATTAAGTGAATAAATAAATGAAGTAA